CTCGTGAGGGTAATGAAATTATCCGTGAAGCTTGCAAATGGAGTCCTGAACTAGCTGCCGCTTGTGAAGTATGGAAGGAGATCAAATTCGAGTTCGAACCGGTAGATAAGCTAGATAAAGAAAAGAAATAAGCACGTGTAATTCAGTAATTCCTGTTTGTTTTCCTAATTGTAATTAAACTTGGCCCAATCTTTTCCTAAAAAAAAGATTGAGCCGAATCGAATAAGGAATGAGTATCTTAATACTTCTTAATACTAATACTATAATATATAGTATTAGTATTAAGAAGTATTAAGATCTATATACTATGATTTAAGATCTATATACTATGATTAGATCTTACCTATATATACACAAGATCTAAATACAAGACGAGATAAGGTCGAAAACAAAACAACTCCGTATTTATTATTTCTATTGTTTTGTTTATTTTTTTTTTTTTTTATTCTTTATTTTATCGTTGGATCCATAAATAAATTCATTTTATAGATCCTTGGTATTATTGGGGGATTTTTGGGAGATTATTGGTGGATCTTTTTATTTTTTATTGCGTAGCTTCAGACCATAGACCATAGATCAAGCCAGGGAAGGGCCACTTCTACCCCTCCTGTATATTGTCTTTTTCATTCCATGTTGCAATACAAATGTATTATTTAATTATATGAGAGATTGTATGAAAATAAATTCTTCATTTATAGGAATAAAAAAACTTTTTATCTTTATTTTATCCTTGGTAATGATAATTTGTACATGACGTGAGAGAACCCTGTCTTTATAGTTTTATTAATTGAGGAAAAGATTAAATACATAATAATATAAATAATATATGTATATCGAAGTGATACCCTTGGATTCCTCCAAACCCAAAAAGGAGAATCTTTTCTTTCAATACTCACCCGTTGTTAGTTAACAATCCTAGTGACTAGTGATTGGATCCATAGGCTTCAGAAATAAAATAATAAATAAAATAAATTATTATTCATCGAATGACTATTCATCTATTGTATTCTCGTCAAATAAGGGGCGATAAGACTCTATGGAAAAATGGTGGTTCAATTCGATGTTGTTTAACAAAAAGTTAGAATATAGATGTGGGCTAAGTAAATCATTGGATAGTTCTGATATTATTGGAAATACCAGTGGAAGTGAAGAACCCATTATAAATGATAATGATAAGGGTAAAAACATTCCTAGTTGGAGTAATAGTGACAATTATGCTTTCAATAATGTTGATTATTTATTTGATATCGGGAATATTTGGAGTTTGGTCTCGGATGACACCTTTTTAGTTAGAGATAGTAATGGTGACAGTTATTCTGTATATTTTGATATTGAAAATCAGATTTTTGAGATTGACAATGAGGGTTCTTTTATGAGTGAACCAGAAAGTTTTTTTTCTAGTTGTTTGAATAGTAGGTCCAAAAACTACTATTATCATTACATGTATGATACTCAATCTAGTTGGAATAATCACATTAATAGTTGCATTAATAGTTATCTTCATTTTGAAGTCAGTATTAAAAGTTCTATTTTAGGTGATATCGACTATTACAGTTATAGTTATAATTATAGTTTCATTTATACTGAAAGTGTAAGTCGTAGTGAAAATGGAAATTCGAGTTTAAAAACTAGTAGTAATGGCAGCGATCTCAATATAAGAGAAGAGTCTAATGATTTCGATATAAATCAAAATCAAAGCTACAGACATTTATGGGTTCAATGCGAAAATTGTTATGGATTAAATTATAAAAAATTTTTTAAGTCAAAAATGAATATTTGTGAACAGTGCGGATATCATTTGAAAATGAGTAGTTCAGATAGAATCGAACTCTCGATTGATTCGGGCACTTGGGATCCTATGGATGAAGAGATGGTCTCTATGGACCCTATTGAATTTCATTCAGAGGAAGAACCTTATAAAGATCGTATCGATTCTTATCAAAGAAAGACAGGTTTAATTGAAGCTGTTCAAACAGGCATAGGTCAACTAAATGGTATTCCGATAGCAGTTGGGGTTATGGATTTTCAGTTTATGGGAGGTAGTATGGGATCTGTAGTCGGCGAGAAAATCACCCGTTTGATCGAGTATGCTACTAATCGATCTTTACCTGTTATTATTGTATGTGCTTCCGGGGGAGCACGCATGCAAGAAGGAAGTTTGAGCTTGATGCAAATGGCTAAAATATCTTCTGCTTTATATGATTATCAATCAAATAAAAAGTTATTCTATGTATCAATCCTTACATCTCCTACAACCGGTGGAGTAACAGCCAGTTTTGGTATGTTGGGAGATGTTATTATTGCTGAACCTAATGCCTATATTGCATTTGCGGGTAAAAGAGTAATTGAACAAACATTAAATAAAACAGTACCCGAAGGTTCACAAGCGGCTGAGTATTCATTCCATAAGGGCTTATTCGACTCAATCGTACCACGTAATCCTTTAAGAGGTGTTTTGAGTGAGTTATTTCAGCTCCACGGTTTTTTTCCTCTGAATCAAAATTCAATAAATTAAAGTATAGCACTCGATTCAATTATTTGTAGCGAACGAGTATTTTATTTGTATTTAATTTATCGTAAAAAAACTTAAGTTAAGAAGAATGGTCTTTTCGTTGGTAACATGAGTTCTACTTGTAGTAAGAGCTATAAGTTTTGGATAATTATTATTTTTTTCCGTCATATCAATTTTTCTATTTTTTATCTTACTCCTAATTCCTGATTAGTAATCAGGAACCCTTTATTAATCAATAGGATAAAAAAGCTAAAAGAGTAAGTTTCTCCTTCCGAGGAATTAGGGAAAGGAAAGACATAAAGAAAAAATAATTTTATCTGGCCTTATTACGTATTAATTTGATTTTAATCGAGACAAAAATAGATCTTATTTAGAATTTATTATATTTATTTAGAATTTATTATATAATAAATTCTAAATAAATGTATATATAGAAAGAATTTATTTTGACTAAGAACCCTCATTTTTATTATGGAATCAAGTTTATAGAATCAAGTTACCGTTTGCTTTGTTGGATTCGATTAGTGAAAGTTGTGAACTCATAATAAACTCTTTAATACCCTTAAGTAAAAAAAAAAATACAAAGAATAAAAAAGGATGGGAGAATAAGAAAGTTTCTTATATTCTTATGTTATATGTTATTATTAAAGTGAATTATCATACATATTTTATATTTATGTATAACGATGAATTAGGTACACATTTATATTCCTTGCACTTATTAACTACTTAATATTAGTTATATTAGATATACTTATCATTAGTTATATTTAAAAAACAAATATTAAATTGGGGCACCCATTCTATGACAGATCTACCCTCTATTTTTGTGCCCTTAGTGGGCCTAGTATTTCCGGCAATTGCAATGGCTTCTTTATCTCTTCATGTCCAAGAAAATAAGATTATCTAAATTTGTATATGGCTCTTTCCGAACACAAATGAGAGACTCATATGCATACGGATACACGATATCTGCATAAATGCAGATTATATATGAGTATGGGTCTAGCTGGTTAAAAATAAATTGGTGAATAGTTTGAAATAGAAAGTCAATGTATCTAACCAATTACTCCTAATAGTTCCCGTCAAAATAGTGCTAGTTGATGAGAGTTACTTCGGGGTCAAGAAAAGTTAAGTCAAATTTATTTGGGTTATTCTCTCAATTCCAATTGAATACAACCAGATCGAGTATAGTAAGTATAATATGAACTGGCGATCAGAGCATATCTGGATAGAACTTATAACGGGGTCTCGAAAAACAAGTAATTTTTTTTGGGCCTGTATCCTTTTTTTAGGTTCATTAGGATTCTTAGTGGTTGGAACTTCCAGTTATCTTGGTAGGAATCTTATACCCGTATTTCCATCTCAGCAAATCTTTTTTTTTCCGCAAGGGATCATAATGTCTTTTTATGGGATCGCGGGTCTATTTATTAGCTCCTATTTGTGGTGTACAATTGCGTGGAATGTAGGTAGTGGTTATGATCGATTTGATAGAAAAGAAGGAATTGTTTGTATTTTTCGTTGGGGATTTCCTGGAATAAATCGTCGCATTTTCCTTCGTTTCTTTATGAAAGATATCCAATCCATCAGAATGGAGGTTAAAGAGGGTCTTTATCCTCGTCGTGTCCTTTATATGGAAATAAGAGGCCAAGGGGCCATTCCCTTGACTGGCACTGATGAGAATCTTACTCCACGAGAAATTGAACAAAAAGCTGCCGAATTAGCCTATTTCTTGCGTGTACCAATTGAAGTATTTTGAAATGAAGAATTAATGTTTTCTTAGTATGAAGGAGGGAACTTGCTAATTCCCTTTTTAATAAAATTGAAGTTTCTTCAAAAGACTTAAGAGAATTCATCCAATATTTCGAATTGATAGGTTACGTTATTCCTGGACTGTGGTTATGGTTAGGCGGTGAAACATAAACATTTCGAAATAATTAATTAATTGATCCGGGAAGGCTTTTTTTGTCTCGAAATTCGAATCATATTTGTTACTTCTAGTGGATTTTCGAGTATTCATCGACCAGGAACAAAGAACAAATGGGGATGAAATTAGTTGGAATTTACCCAATTGAGATATCTCTGGGAATCATATTTGCTTGCTTATTTTTTTTTTATCTGAAAAAGACTCTTTTCTATATTTTATTTTGCTAGATCCAAGGACTCAATTTTTACAAAAAAAAAAAATGGGAATAAATTCATAGGTTCGATACCTTGTTATAGAATTCGTGTTCAGATAAATATAAAATAGAATCGACGAATGACGAATGCAGCAGATTCATTAACAATTCACAGAAAAAAAAAAATGAAAAAAACAAAAGCATTGACTTCCCTCCCATATATTATATCCATAATATTTTTGCCTTGGTGGGTCTCTCTCTCATTTAATAAAAGTCTGGAACCTTGGGTTATTAATTGGTGGAATACCCGGCAATCCGAAACTCTCTTGAATGATATTCAAGAAAAAAGCATTCTAGAAAGATTTATAGAATTAGAAGAACTATTCCTGTTGGACGAAATGATAAAGGAATACCCAGAAACACATATACAAAAGCTTCGTATAGGAATACACAAAGAAACAGTACAATTAGTCAAAACACACGATGAGTATAATTTCCATATAATTTTTAATTTCTCGACAAATATAATCTGTTTCGCTATTCTAAGTGGTTATTTTATTCTGGGTAATGAAGAACTTGTTATTCTTAATTCTTGGGTTCAGGAATTCATCTATAACTTGAGTGACACAATAAAAGCTTTTTCGATTCTTTTAGTTACTGATTTATGGATCGGATTTCATTCAACCCATGGTTGGGAACTTATGATTGGTTCGGTCTACAACGATTTTGGATTAGCTCATAACGATCAAATTATATCTGGTCTTGTTTCCACTTTTCCAGTTATTCTAGATACAATTGTGAAATATTGGATCTTCCATTATTTAAATCGTGTATCTCCTTCGCTTGTAGTCATTTATCATTCAATGAACGAATAAAGAACTCATTTGATCTCCTGATATCAATCAAATAAGAATGTCTCTTCGTGTTTGAAGAATTTAAGAAAAATATTTTCAATCTTATTTATTCCTTAGTTATACTTCTACCTGTTTAGGGTATTCGTCCCATATTCCAGTAAATTATTCCAGTACAATGGCAGACTCGTGGATAGGGAACTACACTAGTTAGCTACCTTTCTATTTTATTGTAGAAATTCTGGGATCAATGATTGAACCATGCAAAATAGAAATATTTTTTCTTGGGTAAAGGAACAGATGACTCGATCCATTTCTGTATCGATTATGATATATGTAATCACTCGGGCATCTATTTCAAATGCATATCCCATTTTTGCGCAGCAGGGTTATGAAAATCCGCGTGAAGCAACTGGACGAATTGTATGTGCAAATTGCCATTTAGCTAATAAGCCCGTGGATATTGAAGTTCCGCAAACTGTGCTTCCTGATACTGTATTTGAAGCAGTTGTTCGAATCCCCTATGATATGCAACTGAAACAAGTTCTTGCTAATGGGAAAAAGGGGGCTTTGAATGTGGGGGCTGTTCTTATTTTACCCGAAGGATTCGAATTAGCCCCCCCCGATCGTATTTCTCCCGAGGTGAAAGAAAGGACGGGAAATCTATCCTTTCAGAGTTACCGTCCCAATAAACGAAATATTCTTGTGATAGGTCCTGTTCCCGGTCAGAAATATAGTGAAATTGTTTTTCCCATTCTTTCCCCTGACCCTGCTACGAAGAAAGACGTTCACTTCTTAAAATATCCAATATATGTAGGTGGGAATAGAGGAAGAGGTCAGATTTATCCTGATGGGAGCAAGAGTAATAATACAGTCTATAATGCTACATCGGCGGGAATAGTAAGCAGAATAGTACGTAAAGAAAAGGGGGGATATGAAATAACCATAGTTGATGCATCAGATGGACATCAAGTGGTTGATATTATACCTCCAGGACCGGAACTTCTTGTTTCAGAGGGTGAATCCATCAAACTTGATCAACCATTAACAAGCAATCCTAATATAGGAGGTTTTGGTCAGGGAGATGCAGAAATAGTGCTTCAAGATCCATTACGCGTCCAAGGCCTTTTGTTCTTTTTGGCATCTGTTATTTTAGCACAAATTTTTTTGGTTCTTAAAAAGAAACAGTTTGAAAAGGTTCAATTGTACGAAATGAATTTCTAGATTCAAAAATCTTTAGACTATTAAAATTAAGGAAAGGGTGGTATAAATGAAAGGAACAAATAAAATACTTCTATCTAGGGGGGATTACTAGTTTTACTTATCTGCTATTCGACACAAGAAAGGATTTATTTTCTACCCTTTCTTGTGTCATCTTATATTGAAATGAAATAATAATCACTTTTTTTTGTCTGTTCGTCAAAGATTACTATATCCTTCTTTTTCGTGTCTATCGAAATCCCTTATTTATATTTCTAATTTCTATTTAGAATTTCTATTTATAAAAGTAGTGGACAAACAAAAAAGGGGTTAGGGGGAGTAATTCATTATAAGAAACAAAAGAGTAGAGTAGTTTGAAATGAAACATCAGATCAGAACCAAGATCCCCCTTTTATAATTTCTATGAATAAAATATGTTGACTGGATAATTTTCCAATTTGTATCTTATGGAATACATTAAATGGAATATATCAAAGTCTCATTTAAGAGTAAGAACTCAGCGGGGCCTCGCCGCTATAATAAGGGGATAAGTCCCGCTGAGTTCTTACCTTTTCATGTCTACAATCTGGTTCATCCAATTACTACAGAGATGAACCCAACCCGGAATATGAACCGTAAAAGAAAATACCTATTAAACCGATCACAGGAATACCAGCTACAGTACCTATCAGCCAAAGAGGAATCCTTCCAGTAGTATCGGCCATTTCCCCCGCTTTCCTCCACATTTCATCAAATTGTCATACTAGAGACAAAAACAGTCATGAATAATTATGAGGACAGTACCCTTCCGAATGGG